GTCCATCCCCGATCCCCTCATGGATGTTGCTGTGTGGGGCAATGTTTGTTAGGGTTAGGCTCGATCTTTCTATGGAACTCTTGAGACGTACTGTGATTGATTTTCCTGAGTTCGGGGAGGAGTTGATAAAGTACGAACGATTGCCGGAGTTTTGCCAAGAGTGTGGATTGATGGGACATCCCACGAGTGCTTGTTTCAAGAAGCTGGGCATTCCTTTTATAGAAGAAGGAGTTTACGAGTGAAAAGACCATTTCAAGCAAAAAAGCCGGGAAAACAAACAGACTTGAAGAGTGCGGAGTAAGAAAGTCTATTGAAATCCCGTTCATGTCCCACTCACTATCTTTCAGTGAGGTCATTCATTGACATAGCGTACTATATAGAGCCTATTAACAGCTTATACTGCATTGGTTGTACCGCACTAACCAACTATCTATTCTTTATATAGCGTACTTAGTGACTATCCACATAGAAAGAATGACTAGACCGTAAGACACTCATGAAGACATGTCAATCTTGTTGTTACCTTTCATCCAACAAGACTATTAATGACTATCCTTTCCATTCGAAGTTGTACTAATAACTCTTTAGTGACTATCCAGAATGACTTCTTTACAACCTTTAGAATGAGGTTATAGCGTTCTGTACAACGGTACATCCAAGTATCACTAATATGTCAAAGGTTATTGAAGAACTTGCTTACAGATAGAGAGTGGGACATGAACGGTCAAGTGCTGTTAACGGTACAACCAGTTGAATACTAGGGAAGTTCCACTGTTTGCGTTCTGCGCTTGCTGCTTTAGCTATAATAGAATAAATAGAATCAGTCTATCACGTAGTGAGCAGTCATTACGTTAGCAAGCAATTCATCTCGTTCTTCTTGGTTAGATGCCTCTGGGTCGCGGAGTATATGAGCGTTCTGAAAGAAAGGTAAATTCACCTTATGCAAAATTAGAGCATTTAAGCTACTTTAAGAGCGTATGCGGTATTCATCCACGAAGCCCCTGTTACAACTCTTTTAAAGCACTTCTGAGCCAAAGTTATCTTTCTCTGTTTGTAAAGGTTTGGAAGAGCGGAAAGGGTTTGAACTTGGATGGATTGTTCCAAGGGGCTGGAGAGTCTTTTGGGCTGGGTATGGTGTGAATGGCATTGGTTGAAAGGAGAAAGGTATGCTCGAAAGATAGGTAGGTGGTGAGTGAAACAGAGAATTCGGAGATAGAGAAAGAGAATTGGACTGCGCTGGTAGTGAAGTGAAATGACAGAAGGTGCGTGAACCAATAAATGTATTTTGTCTTTCTTTGTAGCTAGATGTGTGGCAACGGTTGGTTTGGTAATCAAATACCTGAAGCAATGGGAATACCCGAGCTAAGCGAATAGGGCTGTTAGCGAGAAGCGGAGTAGCTCTTAAACCAATGAGCTTACGGCCGCATTCCTTCATTCACTGCAAGTAGCTTCCAAGCTTTCCTAAAGTTCTAGTAGATAAGGAGAAAGAAACCCCCTGCTCAGAGGGGGCTTAGTTAGTTCGCTCTTTCTTCAGTGCCTTATACTCATGAGAGACAAGCCCCAGGGAAAGACATTCTTTAGGGAACGGCCCTTGGTGGGAAGATAGTTCTTTGATCCGAAGCTCAAGTTGAACCAGCTGTGAAATAAGCGATTGTTCATGTTCACGAGTCAGCTCTTCTCGCTTTGCTCTTGATGCGGCATAACCGCGAGATCTGCTGCTATAGAATCAATTGCAGTTAGCTCGGAGATGCTTCTTTCTTATAATAAGAGTATGCCATCACTGGTTGTTGCCGCTGTTCAGAGCAGGGGAAGGAAGATGCTTTTTAATAGCTATCTTTCTTTCATACCCGCACGAAATTCTACTTTTCTTCTAAGATGGAGAGAAGGCCCTGTGCTACTATCTTTTTCTTTTTCACAAGGATTGTTTCAGAAGCCGAGAGGTGGAGCTAGCCTTTTAGAATATTCTTTTTCGAGATGCAAGAAGTCACGGAAAGATAAGATGTAAGCAAAGAAGAAGCTCTTGCCACTGTCGTCGTAACCGCAGTTGGAGGATCGTCATTACCAGCCTTGTCTCTTGTTGAATCTGTTTCCTCTTTCGACTGCTCCGGAAGTTGAATTAGCTTTGGTGTGGTTAAGCTCTTCCTTATCTTAGGACGAATCCGCAGAGAAGGGCCTTCGAACTCTCCTGTTTAGGAAGAAAGCTGCCATTGAACTAGGCTCCCATTTAGCATTGAAACTAAAGAGTGAGTGAGATTCCGATTAAGCGAGGGAAGGAACCCCGGGGTAAATAAAGTTTCGTATAAGAGAACCATTAGCGATTCTCTTATCTGCTGCTGTCTCTGACTGACGAAGAAGGAGTCCCACTACACGAAAAGAAAGAAGGTAGGAGCGGTGAAATGGTTGATGGTTGAATGAATGTGACCAAGCGCTTTTGTTGACAGAGAGATTCTCTTTTATAGGAAGCAGAATAAGCACAGTTAGCAAGATCCCCTGCTATTTCAGCTGCCGTTGAAGGATGTGATTGCTCGAGTTGAAGAAGTGGATGCTGGTATCGTAGATAAAAAAAGGCTGCTAAAAGGACAGATTTCTCTCTATTGATTAAGTCATTTCCCGAGTCAGATGCCATGATCACACGTTCTAAGGATGGAACTCGTAAACCGTCTATTCTCTATTCGAATTATTGATTCCTTATCCCCGGGCCACACTTCAGAAAGGCCAAAGGGGGTCCTTCACTTACTTGTGTGAGCCCGGTTAAAAGAAGAGTCAAGGCTTGGAGATAGAATTCACTAGCAGGGCTTTGTAATTGATCTACTAGTAGAAAAAGATCATCTCGCGTTACAATATCCCCTTGGCGGACTCTTTGAGCAAGGGTTTGCGCGAGGTCTGACCGATTCCCTTTCGTCTCTGCGCGGTGAGAGGGGAAGGATAAGAATTGGTTCACCCGATTGGACCATCCCGGAATCTTTTTTTCTTCTTCGAAACCCCCTGCTCAGAGGGGGCTTAGTTAGTTCGCTCTTTCTTCAGTGCCTTATACTCATGACTATAAGGAACCAACGATTCTCTCTTCTTAAACAACCTATATCTTCCACGACTAGAAAGATGCTATTTGCTGCAATTCCATCTATTTGTGCGTTAAGTTCGAAGAAGATCTCAATCTATAATGAAGAAATGATAGTAGCTCTTTGTTTTATAGGCTTTATTATCTTTAGTCGTAAATGTATGCCTAGGCATCTAGGAACATTTATATTTATTTGCCTAAGCATACTCCTTTATTTTATTGGAGTATGGCTCGGACAGGACGACTGGGTTCATACCTTCTTCTTAAAGGGGATCCTTTCTCGATCTCTCTCTTTACTGCTAGTAAAGGGAGGGTGCTCGGGGGTGATTCTCTTTTCTATGACTTTCGTTTTTAGAGCCCTCCTCGATGCGGAAGGGGGTTCCAATGTGACAAATATGGTAAATCATAGTGGAAGCGAAATAATTGTCCATTCGGAATCCAACTCCTCCTTGAGGTCGTTTGAGGAGGGAGTCCTCTTGGAACCATTCCCCACGTCGGAATCCAAAACGACTGGGACGGGGGAACCCTCCTTAAAGGAGTTGTATGCTCGTCTCGAGGACCTAACCCGTTCGGGAATACAATCCGCCACTTTTTGGGATTTAAAATCTCGAATGCTCAGCGAGCGAGCAGGGGATGGGGACGAGAACTCGGTTACATAACCCGTTAGTACCTGTTGTCGTTGGCAGGCAGCATGAGTCTGGGTGCCCTTCGGATCGGGAGTCATCACTAGTGATAGGGTGGGGGAAGGACAAAGGAAAGAGTGATGCCCATATTAAATCAATTGATTCGTCGTGGAAAAATTGGGTTCGACTCCCATAGCCCCGATGTAGCGAAAAAGACTGATTCAACGAAATATGCCTGCATTAAGATTTAAAACTTGTCGTCTACTTTCAGGAAATGTTCGGAACAGAGAACTTACAATAATACAACGCCGCATTCTCCGAAGATTGAGGAACAAGAAGAGATCTATTAAGAGAAAGATTTATCCGAGAAAAAATCTTAACAGTTACATCCAATCACAAACTACACGAAAGTTGCCCCTTTTTCATGGGGATTTACCCATCACAGAGATGCACAGAGGAACAGAGCGAACTTCATATATCCCTTTTCCACTCAATCCAGAAACAAGATCGGACGTTATTCCGGTTCGTCTCCATTTTTGTGAAACTATTCCTCAAGCAAGGCAGCCGATAAGTCATCGAAGGGTTTGTGTGAATAATGGAATGGTAAGCATTACTCATTTAAAAGTGTCCCACGCTGATCTAATATTTTTTCAAGAAAATGACGCGAGAATCCGTGGTGAAGAAATAAGGAGATCTTTCTATATCGAAATATCAGTTGAAAAAATCATAGGCAAATTCCGGCCGGTAAGAATGTGGAGAAGAACAAAAACAGAATGGTTCCACCTACTCAAAACTCAGAGGAGATGCCGTCTACTACTAAAATCCCCGTTTTTGCAACAGTTGGGTTCTTCTATGCAAGAAGAAAACTTAGAAAGAACAAAGAGGTTTGGATCCGAAAAAGTATGCTTAGGCAGTTCCTTCGCTGAGCACAACAGAATGAAGAGGAATTTGTATCATTTCAAATCCCTATTCTTATCGAAGAGAAGGAACGAGAAAAACCGAAATCTTCCTACTCGAACAAGAAGTCCTATAGTTGACAACTCTTCTTTATATAGTAATTCGACCTATTGCTCCGCATCCCCCCATAAGTTTACTATGAAGAGAAGAATCAAAAGGATTGAACTACCTACTCATTATTCGGAGGTGAATCATAGAACACCAAAAGCTGTGGTATCTTATGGACCTAACATAGGTCACATCCCTCACGACATAAGATTGAAAGATCTAAACCTTCCTCTTCGGAGCGGAAACGGACATGGCCAAAACATATAAAGATCGGCGTAGTCGCTCATAGGGGCATATCTATCCGGATAGAGGAT